TGAAGTGCAATTAGATCCATTTTTGGGGGGGGATTCGAATTACTATTATCAATTAGAAGAATTTATGGTTGGCTTAGTTGGACTACTGAATTGAAGTATCCAGGCTCCGTTTTAAAAAAACCAAGTGGTAATATTATATCATAAAGTATTCCTTTTTTTAAAGAAATCTTTTTTGTAAGTAGAAGTTATTTTAAACTCTTATGTTAATCAATCGAGTAATATGCATGAAGCCGTCAACTGTTTTACGGAATGCGTGAATTGAAAGGAATAACAAAAAGAAGTGGTAATGGGAGCATTTGTACTATATGTGCAAATCAAAATCGGGCGGATCTTTACCCGGAGTAGAGCATAAACCTAAAAAGATTAAAGAGGCCCATTTAAGAACAAGAAAATGACATCGTGATTTGTATTGTATTGGATCTCGATGAAACAATCCATCAATGAGAAGTTAATTGGATAAGTTTAATGAATTCTTTTTTTTATATTATACGTTATAAGGATAAGGAAAGGACGACAAACTCGTGTTTAGTGAAAAATCAAAGAAAATCCTTTTATTATTTATTACAAGTTAGAAGGAACTTGCTATGAAAAAATAAAAAGTATTGGAATCTACACATTGATTCTTTTTTTTTGAACCGTATGCGTCAAAAGGCGCCTGTACGGTTCCGAAGGGATACAATTTGACCCTAATCAACCGACTTTATCGAGAAAGATTACTTTTTTTAGGTCAAGAGGTTGATAGCGAGATCTCAAATCAACTTATTGGTCTTATGATATATCTCAGTATCGAGGATGATACCCAAGATCTGTATTTGTTTATAAACTCTCCTGGCGGATGGGTAATACCGGGGGTGGCTCTTTATGATACTATGCAATTTGTGCAACCAGATGTACATACAATATGCATGGGATCGGCCGCTTCAATGGGATCTTTTATCCTGGTTGGAGGAGAAATTACCAAACGTCTAGCATTCCCTCACGCTTGGCGCCAACGAGGCTTTTATTTGAGAGAAAAAAGAAGACTATGCCTTCGCCATATGAAATATGAATATTAAGTAATAATAGCATGGCACTTTGAATTCGATACGATATAAGAATTTTTGTTTTCAAAACATTAGATTATGTATCGAGAGAGTAATATGAGAAAAAGGTATTTCCTATTTTATTATTGGAAGTCCAGTTCAGCGTCACAAACTTTTTTCACACCAGAGGTCTCTTAACAATATTTATGGAGCGAAAAAAAAAAAAAAGATTCTTTTTTCCTTAGTTTATTTGATCAAATAAAAAAGCAACTTTGGGATTGCTGAATGACAGACAAATCGCAGACAAAAAAATATAATAAATATATAAAGCAACGGAGCCATCATAGTATTTTTGAATTCCTCCGAAAGGAAGGGTGGTAAGTTGATCATTTACCCATCGGGGTCTGATTGATCCTATTTTTTTACTGAAGGTAAGGGTCAATTTTATTGTAGAGCCGTATGCAATGCATAATGCCCGTACGGTTGTTCGATTCTATCTTTTTTTCTTGTTATTCTTTTATCTTCCCCTCATCATGCGAACGAAATAGAGAAACCTTTTATTATCTTATATCATCAGGGTAATGATCCATCAACCTGCTGGTTCTTTTTCTGAAGTAGCAACGGGAGAATTCATCCTGGAAGTGGGAGAACTGCTGAAACTACGTGAAACCCTGACAAGGGTTTATGTACAAAGAACGGGCAAACCCTTATGGGTTGTATCCGAAGACATGGAAAGAGATGTTTTTATGTCAGCAACAGAGGCTCAAGCTTATGGAATTGTTGATCTTGTAGCGGTTGAATGACAGTAGCCTGGATTTAGCGTCAATTCGTGATTTGAAATTAATATTAATATTCTATTATTTTTATTTACTATTCTATTGAATAAAAATAATTCATAATCATCCGGTTAGGATTGATCTAAACCAGCCCATTATGTATATGATTCAACATGCCAACGATTAAACAACTTATTAGAAATACAAGACAGCCAATTAGAAATGTCACAAAATCCCCCGCGCTTCGGGGATGCCCTCAGCGTCGAGGAACATGTACTAGGGTGTATGTGCGACTCGTTCAGATCATGAACTAGAACAAAGGAAAGAGAACAATGTTCGAATATCAATGATCAAATAGGATAGAACGGAAAAACAAACTACATTTCCTATATAAAAATAAGAAAATGGATCATATCCCTTTTATTGTGTATGAAATTTATGGTTTCTATTGGTGTAAATCCACTCACCTCAATTCAAGATGAGAAGCAATTCTCCATTGGTAGCAAATGGTTATCCATTAAGCGGAGGAAATCTTAGTTAACATAGACCCCTCTTGCAAGAACGGACTAAGAGGGTCAGCTACCCAGCCAACCTTCATAATTAAATACCGTTACTGTATAGGTAGAGCTTGTTGTGAAAGACCTATTACTGGATAATTCATGGGTAGAGCCGAAGAATGTGAACTATACAAGTTAGCAATAACATAGATTGAATGAAGTAAAGGCTCCGGTGTATAGAGAAGACCTCACCGTTTAAGAAGTAACCATAGAAACGATGGAATCCACTATTTCTTTATCATTGCTTTTTTTTAATACCTAGTATAGTACAATTTCGTATTTCGAGGTGAAATGCCTAGAAAAAGTAAAAAATCGTGGTTGGGAAGGTTATAGTAGCCAAAGCCATTGGAATTATTAGTTTATACATTGGAAAAATCCGTTTTGTTATTAATATACTAGGAAAGGGGCAAAAGAATAACTGAAAGAAAGGAAATCTTTTAGTTATTCGTTAAAGTTTCATTTATTCAATGACCAGAATTAGACGGGGATATATCGCTCGGAGACGTAGAACAAAAATTCGTTTATTTGCATCAAGCTTTCGGGGGGCTCATTCAAGACTTACTCGAACTATTACTCAACAAAAAATAAGAGCCTTGGTTTCGGCTCATCGGGATAGGGATAGGCAAAAAATAAATTTTCGTCGTTTGTGGATCACTCGAATAAATGCAGCAATTCGTGAAAGGGGGGTATGCTATAGTTATAGTAGATTAATAAATGATCTGTACAAGAGACAGTTGCTTCTTAATCGTAAAATACTTGCACAAATAGCTATATCAAATAGGAATTGTCTTTATATGATTTCCAATGAGATCATAAAAGAAGTAAGTTGGAAGGAATCCACCGGTTAAACGGAGTTGCCCGGAGAATGAACTCCGGGATGGTCGAATAAAAATGAATAGAATATGATAAAATATGATAAAGTAGTCAAAATAAATATGAATCAACACGTTCAATAAAAAAATTTCTTCTTCCCAGATTATTCTTTTTTTTCTTACGACACGAGACTTCAATCCGGATTCTTGGATTTTTCCAACAAAATATCAATCCGCGTTTGAGTTCGGATGGGGATTTGAATTCAAGTGAATAAAGAGTAAACCTATCTTTTTCTGGCTCTAAGACTAGGAGTTCTAGTGGTCGACTCGGTTCTTTCAAATTGTTTCTCATTATTAAGAAAAGGTAACAAAGATAAAATACGAGCTTGTTTTATAGCAATAGTAATTAATCGTTGTTGTTTCAAGGTCAATCTATTCACTCGTCTAGATAATATTTTTCCCTGTTCACTAATAAATCGACTAATTAAACTCATGTTTTTATAATCAATTCGATCCCCCGATTGGATCGGGGGCAAACGCCGACGAAAAGATCGCTTGGATTTAAGAAAAGTTCGCTTGGATTTATCCATGGTTTGGTTAGTTTATTTCTTATCCCTAAAATCCTATTTCAGCCGTATCTCTAATTAGAATAAATAAATAGGATTTGGTTTGTTTATAATTATCTTTAACTATGTTAAATATGTTATATATATATAATGTCATTTTTCCCTTTCCTTGTAAGATAAGGGCGCAGGTGCTCGGTTCGATCTATTTCTTTATCTCCCCGTGAATCGTATGTTTGTAACAATATGGACAGAATTTTCGCAACTCCAATCGATTAGGCGTATTGTGCCGGTTCTTTTGAGTAATATATCTGGAAATGCCCGTTGATTCCTTATTAACACCGTTTCGAACACAAGCGGTACATTCCAAAAGAACCGGTATTCGCACATCTTTACCCTTGGCCATGAACCTCCTTTGGATTTTTCATTTACTCAACATAGAATTTGTAACTTGCTATCCTCTTATGCAAGATTTCACTACAATCAATATAGGAAATAAGATAGAAATCTTTCTAAACTCTATTTCAAATCACAGTACAGTATTTCATATAAGTATTTTGTAAAATACTCTTTCCTTAGAACCACAGTTTGTATTCGGCTTCCATAGAAATTTCATATTAATTTAATTCCAACTTGAACCCGAATCTCACAGCTGTTGAATGTACTTTTATTCTTTCTCTTTCCTCCCTTATTCTAAAAAAGGGAAAAAAGAGAAAAGAGGGGGCTGGTATTTAATTGTATCTCTAATCTTCTTTATTCCTTACCGCGTCAATAACTAGAATGAAAAAAAGGGGAACGTCAATGCGTCCGGGAAAAAACGATTAATCTCTATCAATAAACCTGCCAAAGAACCGAACCATAGAGTACTTAGTACCGGTGCCACGGAAAGATATGTTTTTAGATCTCGCATTGAAAAACCTCCTTCATTTTATTGTAATACATAAGATAATACATATTGAAATGTACAATCATCCAGTAAATAAGATTTACTTTTTGTTAAATACAGAAAAAAACGTCCTTTTCTTCCCCAATATTCCTCAAAAAGACTCCTTTATTTTTCCTAGGGGTTCCGTTCCATATTTCATATATATCGAAGTATTTTACTATTATTATATGTTAAATGAGACCAAAAAGACGAAATGGACATAAAAATTCTAGATTTTAATAGAGGAGATAACGATGTGGAAAAGAAGACAGGAATTCTCTACAATGACACTGTAGACCAATGGAAGGGATGTAGCGCAGCTTGGTAGCGCGTTTGTTTTGGGTA